GTTCTAAGAAGAAATATTGGAAGATCAATCTCATCGATCTTGTAAGTATCATACCAAATCCCATCAATCGAATAATTTTTTCGAGAAATACGAGACATCTAAGTCGTACAAGTAAAGAGATCTATTCATTGATAAGAAAAAGAAAAAACGTGAACGGTGATTGGATTGATGAGAAAATAGAATTCTGGGTCGCGAACAGTGATTCGATTGATGATGAAGAAAGAGAATTCTTGGTTCAGTTCTCCACCTTAACGACAGAAAAAAGGATTGATCAAATTCTATTGAGTCTGACTCATAGTGATCATTTATCAAAGAATGACTCTGGTTATCAAATGATTGAACAACCGGGATCAATTTTCTTACGATACTTAGTTGACATTCATCAAAAGGATCTAATGAATTATGAGTTCAATAGATCCTGTTTAGCAGAAAGACGGATATTCCTTGCTCATTATCAGACAATCACTTATTCACAAACCTCGTGTGGGGCTAATAGTTTTCATTCCCCATCTCCTCATGGAAAACCCTTTTCGCTCCGCTTAGCCCTATTCCCTTCTAGAGGTATTTTAGTGATAGGTTCTATAGGAACTGGACGATCCTGTTTGGTCAAATACCTAGCGACAAACTCCTATGTTCCTTTCATTACGGTATTTCCGAACAAGTTCCTGGATGACAAGCCTAAAGGTTATCTTATTGATGATATTGATGATAGTGACGATATTGATGATAGTGATGATAGTGATGATAGTGATGATGATGACCTTGATATTGATAAGGAGCTGCTAAATATGACGAATGCGCTAACTATGTATATGACGCCGAAAATAGACCGATTTGATATCACCCTTCAATTCGAATTAGCAAAAGCAATGTCTCCTTGCATAATATGGATTCCAAACATTCATGATCTGCATGTGAATGAGTCGAATTACTTATCCCTCGGTCTATTAGAGAACTATCTCTCCAGGGATTGTGAAAGATGTTCCACTGGAAAGATTCTTGTTATTGCTTCGACTCATATTCCCCAAAAAGTGGATCCCGCTCTAATAGCTCCGAATAAATTAAATACATGCATTAAGATACGAAGGCTTCTTCTTTCACAACAACGAAAGCACTTTTTCATTCTTTCATATACTAGGGGATTTCACTTGGAAAAGAAGATGTTCCATACTAACGGATTCGGGTCCATAACCATGGGTTCCAATGCGCGAGATCTTGTAGCACTTATCAATGAGGCCTTATCAATTAGTATTACACAGAAGAAATCCATTATAGAAACTAATACAATTAGATCAGCTCTTCATAGAAAAACTTGGGATTTTCGATCCCAGATAAGATCGGTTCAGGATCATGGGATCCTTTTCTATCAGATAGGAAGGGCTGTTACACAAAATGTACTTCTAAGTAATTGCCCCATAGATCCTATATCTATCTATATGAAGAAGAAATCATGTAAGGGAGGGGATTCTTATTTGTACAAATGGTACTTCGAACTTGGAACGAGCATGAAGAAATTCACGATACTTCTTTATCTTTTGAGTTGTTCTGCCGGATCGGTCGCTCAAGATCTTTGGTCTTCATCCAGACACGATGAAAAAAATTGGATCACTTCTTATGGATTCGTTGAGAATGATTCTGATCTAGTTCATGGCCTATTACTATTATTACTATTAGAAGTAGAAGGCGCTCTGGCTCTGGCGGGATCCTCACGGACAGAAAAATATTGCAGTCAGTTTGATAATAATCGAGTGACATTACTTCTTCGGTCCGAACCAAGGAATCGGTTAGATATGATGCAAAATGGATCTTGTTCTATCGTTGATCAGAGATTTCTATATGATGAAAAATACGAATCGGAGTTTGAAGAAGGGGAAGGGGCCCTCGATCCGCAACAGATAGAGGAGGATTTATTCAATCACATAGTTTGGGCTCCTAGAATATGGCGCCCTTGTGGCAATCTATTTGATTGTATCGAAAGGCCCACTGAATTGGGATTTCCCTATTGGACTCGGTCATTTCGGGGCAAATGGATCATTTATCATAAAGAGGATGAGCTTCAAGAGAATGATTCGGAGTTCTTGCAGAGTGGAACCATGCAGTACCAGACACGAGATAGATCTTCCAAAGAACAAGGCTTTTTTCGAACAAGCCAATTCATTTGGGACCCTGCGGATCCATTCTTTTCCCTATTCAAAGATCAGCCCTCTGTCTCTGTGTTTTCACGTCGAGAATTCTTTGCAGATGAAGAGATGTCAAAGGGGCTTATTGCTTCCCAAACAAATCCTCCTACATCTATATATAAACGCTGGTTCATCAAGAATACGCAAGAAAAGCACTTCGAATTGTTGATTCATCGCCAGAGATGGTTTAGAACCAATAGTTCATTATCTAATGGATCTTTCCGTTCTAATACTCTATCCGAGAGTTATCAGTATTTATCAAATCTGTTCCTATCTAACGGAACGCTATTGGATCAAATGACAAAGACATTGTTGAGAAA